CGCACAACTTTCATTGCGCTCCATTGCAGAATTCAGACCTAAACATTAAGTAAGAAGCGATGAGAACGACGGAACCTGTGGATCTCAAAAATTCGATTGAACACGAATTCTAATGATTCATTGATCTGGATGGCGGAACGGACCCGAGACCAATTCATCTATTCGAAAAAGTTAGAAATTCTGGCTACAACCGAAATCGAAATTGAATTAAAAGAGTCAACATTCGCCCGCGAAACCTTTCTTTTCTTGGATTACTAAATTTGGGTCAATTAAAGATGCTAAAGCGGTTAAATTCAAGGAGAAAACAAAAGAAAGATTCATTTTAAGATTCTCAAAACCAATAAAATTATATATATATCTATATTTAATAGAAATAGTTCTTTTAGGTCTTTTCACTATACGATAGAAAGAAGATACAAATTACTACCAGATTTGAGATCGATTCGCTGAACTCCATACTTCGATATATTACTTATACTTATGAAATCGATGGATATCGTATGAACTACAAGTCTATCTTAATTCAAATTCTATTCTATCTAAATTTCCTTAAAATTCCCTATTTTTGAATCTTTTTATTCGCGAGGAGCCGGATGAGAAGAAACTCTCACGTCCGATTCTGGAGTAGAGATGGAATTCAAACCCAACCATCAACTATAACCCCAAAAGAACCAGATTCCGTAAACAACATAGAGGAAGAATGAAGGGAATTTCTTATCGAGGTAATTATATTTGTTTCGGTAAATATGCTCTTCAGGCACTTGACCCCGCTTGGATCACATCTAGACAAATAGAAGCAGGTCGACGGGCAATGACACGAAATGCACGCCGCGGTGGAAAGATATGGGTCCGTATATTTCCAGACAAACCGGTTACAGTCAGAGCCGCAGAAACACGTATGGGTTCGGGTAAAGGATCGCCTGAATATTGGGTAGCTGTTGTTAAACCAGGTCGAATACTTTATGAAATCGGTGGCGTAACAGAAAATATAGCTAGAAGGGCTATTTCAATAGCAGCGTCCAAAATGCCTATACGAACTCAATTCATTCTTTCGGGATAAAATTTGGAAATGTAAAAGAAAAAGGCAAAAGCAAAAAAAATCGCTTTTGGGGATACAAACGAATCGAAGGTGCAGGTTTGGTTTTTTGGACAAACAATATTTCTTTTTTTCTTCGCCCTTTAACTTTGCCTAAAAAAAATAATCAAAAAAATGATATGATTCAACCTCAGACCTATTTGAATGTAGCGGATAACAGCGGGGCTCGCAAATTGATGTGTATTCGAATCATAGGAGCTAGCAATCGTCGATATGCTCATATTGGTGACGTTATTGTTGCTGTGATCAAAGAAGCAGTTCCGCAAATGTCGCTAGAAAGATCAGAAGTGGTCAGAGCTGTAATTGTACGTACTTGTAAAGAACTCAAACGCGACGACGGTATGATAATACGATATGATGACAATGCCGCAGTTGTCATTGATCAAGAAGGCAATCCAAAAGGCACTCGAGTTTTTGGTGCGATTGCAGAGGAATTGAGACAGTTCAATTTTACCAAAATAGTTTCATTAGCTCCCGAAGTATTATAAAACGAGACCCTAATCTAGTTCCATGATAATATCATTCCAGAAAGAATATAGTTATGTTTAGGGGAGTTATTTGAAAGAAATCAATTAAGATTCAGTTAGTAGATTGTGTCTCACGCATATACCTTGAAAAATGCATAGTCATAACCAAAGAAAAAACAAGAAAAAGATGTTGATTATATCAAAATTGGGAGGGACCAATACTTTAATTCATTATGGCTAAGGATACTATTGCTGACATACTAACCTCGATACGAAATGCTGAGATGAATACAAAAAGAGTGGTTCGAATAGCATTTACGAATCTCAGCGAAAGTCTTGTTAAAATACTTTTACGCGAGGGTTTTATCGAAAACGTGAGAAAACATCGAGAAAACAACAAATCTTTTTTGGTTTTAACCCTACGCTATAGAAGGAATCGGGACGAGCCTTATAGAAATCGAAAAGTTTTCAATTTAAAACGCATCAGTCGACCCGGTCTACGAATCTATTCTAACTATCAACGAATTCCTAGAATTTTAGGCGGGATGGGGATTGTAATTCTTTCTACTTCTCGAGGTCTAATGACAGACCGAGAGGCTCGATTAGAAAGAATCGGTGGAGAATGTTTGTGTTATATATGGTAATACTTCTAATATCCAAATGAAATTCGCAACTTTCTATTTGTGACAAAGAAAGGGGACAGGTTGTCTAATATCGTATCTCATCTACGACCTCATCTTTAAAAACGACATCTATGGTTTTAGATCGTCCAGAATAAAGAAGTTGATCCAGAATAAAAGAGGTTTTCGTTTAACTGAAAAACAGAAATCGATTCCGGAAAGTTTAATTAAAGAATCCGTTCTCAACGACATCTTTGGGGTTCATTTAGAGAATAATGATCTAATTATCGGTTATATTTCGGGAAAGCTACCACTTA